ATGGTGTTGCTACAGTTGGTGGCGAACTCGCTTTGGGAAAAAACGTATTAGTAGCTTATATGCCATGGGAAGGCTACAATTTTGAAGATGCCGTACTTATTAGTGAACGTTTAGTATATGGAGATGTTTATACTTCTTTTCATATACGGAAATATGAAATTCAGACTCATGTGACAAGCCAAGGCCCTGAAAGGATCACTAATGAAATACCCCATTTAGAAGCCCACTTACTCCGGAATTTAGATAGAAACGGAATTGTGATGCTGGGGTCTTGGGTAGAAACAGGTGATATTTTAGTAGGTAAATTAACGCCTCAGATGACAAAAGAATCATCATATGCCCCGGAAGATAGATTATTACGGGCTATACTTGGTATTCAAGTATCCACTGCAAAGGAAACTTGTCTAAAATTACCTATAGGTAGCAGAGGTCGAGTTATTGATGTGAGATGGATCCAGAAAAAAGGGGGTTCCAGTTATAATCCAGAAATGATTCGTGTATATATTTTACAGAAACGTGAAATCAAAGTGGGGGATAAAGTTGCTGGAAGACATGGGAATAAAGGTATCATTTCAAAAATTTTGCCTAGACAAGATATGCCTTATTTACAAGATGGAACGCCTGTTGATATGGTCTTCAATCCATTAGGAGTACCTTCACGAATGAATGTAGGGCAGATATTTGAATGCTCGCTCGGGTTAGCGGGGGATCTGCTAGACAGGCATTATCGAATAACACCCTTTGATGAGAGATATGAGCAAGAGGCTTCTAGAAAACTCGTGTTTTCTGAATTATATGAAGCCAGTAAGCAAACAGCAAATCCGTGGGTATTTGAACCCGAGTATCCGGGAAAAAGCAGAATATTTGATGGAAGAACGGGGGATCCTTTTGAACAACCTGTTATAATAGGAAAGTCCTATATCCTAAAATTAATTCATCAAGTTGATGATAAAATTCATGGGCGTTCCAGCGGACATTATGCGCTTGTTACACAACAACCCCTTAGGGGAAGGGCTAAGCAAGGGGGACAACGGGTAGGAGAAATGGAAGTTTGGGCTCTAGAGGGGTTTGGCGTTGCTCACATTTTACAAGAGATGCTTACTTATAAATCTGATCATATTAGAGCTCGTCAGGAAGTACTTGGTACTACGATCGTTGGAGGAACAATACCTAAACCTGAGGATGCTCCAGAATCTTTTCGATTGCTCGTTCGAGAACTACGATCTTTGGCTCTGGAATTGAATCATTTCCTTATATCTGAGAAGAACTTCCAGATTAATAGGAAGGAAGCTTGATCGGAATGAATCAGAATTTTTCTTCTATGATTGACCGGTATAAACATCAACACCTTCGAATTGGATTAGTTTCTCCTGAACAAATAAGCGCTTGGGCCAAAAAAATACTACCCAATGGGGAGGTTGTTGGAGAGGTGACAAAACCTTATACTTTTCATTACAAAACCAATAAGCCGGAAAAAGATGGATTGTTTTGTGAAAGAATTTTTGGACCTATAAAAAGTGGAATTTGTGCCTGTGGAAACTATCGAGTAATTGGAGATGAAAAAGAAGACCCGAAATTTTGTGAACAATGCGGAGTCGAGTTTGTTGATTCTCGGATACGAAGATATCAAATGGGATACATCAAACTGGCATGCCCAGTAACTCATGTGTGGTATTTGAAACGTCTTCCTAGTTATATCGCGAATCTTTTAGATAAACCTCTTAAAGAATTAGAAGGCCTAGTATACTGCGATGTGTGATTTGATCAAAATTCTTATTTTACAGATTGGGACTAAGAAACTGTCATCCCATTCACTCCGATTGGGATGCCCTGACTCTGACATGTCTCGTGGTAGGAGTAACATGAAGCTCAGAATTATGGGTGTATTTAATACTCCAAAAAAGGGGAATTGATCTATGGTCGATTCCGTAACATAAAAATAGGAATTGCTAGTTGTACCTCGTGAAAAAGACATCTTTCGTGGAATTAGCCATTCCATTTATTTTAAAAAGAAATTTTGTTCTAGTAAGCAAATATGACATGGTTACAAGGGCCTATTCATCGCGTATAGGCTTTAAGGTAAGGGCATCATGTCATAACCGTCGAGGTTAAGTAGGGACCTAAAAGATCGAATGGAATGAAACATAGACAAGTAAATCCCTTATGAGTTCTAAGGTATTCTTTTAAAAGGGATTCGGCATTCGAAGGGAGGTAGACTACTCAAAAATTTCACATTTCATTTCATTGAAATGTTGGTTGGTCCTGATTGGGAACTTGAGTAAAGAGTAGACCGTTGGGGGTTTTCTATAAAAAATTTTAAACGAGAACCCCTTATTTGATGTAACTACTTGAGCCGGATGAGAGGAAACCCTCGCGTCCGATTTTTAAGGGGGGAAATCCTACACTATAAGGAACCTATCCAAATTTTTCTTTTGCTAGGACCGTAGCTAAAAAACCTACTTTCTTACGATTACGAGGTTTATTCGAATATGAAATCCAA